AATAATAACAGGTACAAATAGTAAATTGAGGTATCCTTTATATGACAACTTTTGACTTTCCCTCTGTTTTGGTGCCTTTAGTAGGCTTAGTATTTCCGGCAATGGCAATGGCTTCTTTATTTCTTCATGTTCAAAAAAATAAGACTGTTTAGATCTGATGGGCCCAACTCTGATCCATTTTTTTTTTCAAAACTAAGACTTGTATCATAACGCAGATACCTATTTAGTGTAAGAAAAGAAGGTATAACATGGAGCGCTTCCGTCGAAAAGGGGCTCTTTGGCCTGTAGAAAGATGATATGGGGGTAAAGGAATTCTATCTATTTGAAAAAATCTCAGGATCGCCGGATGGCTGAACTGTAAAATCGGTACATCTATATGTATATTGATGGGATCATACGAAGGGTATTTTTTTTTTTTAGATCTAACCAATTTGATAAATTACTCTTAAAGGTTCACATCAAACTAGTACTAGTTGATGAGAGTTACTTCGGAAACAAAAAGAGTAAAGTCTAGGGTATTCTCTCAATTCCAATAAAACGAAACCAGATCAAGTATGAGTTGTCGATCAGAACATATATGGATACAACCTATAACGGGGTCGCGAAAAACAAGTAATTTCTGTTGGGCCATTATCCTTTTTTTAGGTTCATTAGGATTCTTATTGGTTGGAACTTCCAGTTATCTTGGGAGAAACTTGATATCTTTATTTCCGTCTCAGCAAATCTTTTTTTTTCCACAAGGGATTGTGATGTCTTTCTATGGGATCGCGGGTCTCTTTATTAGCTCCTATTTGTGGTGCACAATTTCGTGGAATGTAGGGGGTGGTTATGATCGATTCGATAGAAAAGAAGAAATGGTGTGTATTTTTCGTTGGGGATTCCCTGGAAAAAATCGTCGCATCTTCCTCCGATTCCTTATAAAGGATATTCAGTCCGTCAGAATAGAAGTTAAAGAGGGTATTTATGCTCGCCGTGTCCTTTATATGGATATCAGAGGCCAGGGGGCCATTCCCTTGACTCGTACTGATGAGAATGTTACTCCACGGGAAATCGAACAAAAAGCTGCCGAATTGGCCTATTTCTTGCGTGTACCGATTGAAGTATTTTGAGAAATGAGCTGAGAGAATGAATGCTTTCTCAGCAGTAAGGAAAAACTAAAGAATCCCCCTTTTCTATACCATAACTTAACTGAAGTTTCTTCATAACGCTCATTCTAGTCAAAGAAGACGTATACGTAACGTAACAACCACAAAACAAAACAGTGAATAGATTCATAAGTTCGATACTTTGTAATAGAACTCATGCATGAGAGAAATATTGGATGGCGTAGAGTCAACTAATGAGGTCGGTTCATTAAAAATTCATAGACGAAATGAAAAAATGTCAAAAAAGAAAGCATTCAACCCTCTTTTATATCTTGCATCTATAGTATTTTTGCCCTGGTGGATTTCTCTCTCATTTAATAAAAGTCTGGAATCTTGGGTTACTTATTGGTGGAATACTAGGCAATCTGAAATTTTTTTGAATGATATTCAAGAAAAAAATATTCTCGAAAAATTCATAGAATTGGAGGAAATCTTTCTTTTGGAGGAAATGATCAAGGAATACTCGGAGACACATCTACAAAACCTTCGTATAGGAATCCACAAAGAAACGCTCCAATTAATCAAGATACACAATGAGGATCATATCCATACGATTTTGCACTTCTTGACAAATATAATCTGTTTCGTTATTCTAAGTGGTTATTCAATTTTGGGTAATAAAGAACTTGTTATTCTTAACTCTTGGGCTCAGGAATTCCTATATAACTTAAGTGACACAATAAAGGCTTTTTCGATTCTTTTATTAACAGATTTATGTATCGGATTCCATTCGCCCCATGGTTGGGAACTAATGATTGGCTTTGTCTACAAAGATTTTGGATTTGCTCAAAATGATCAAATTATATCTGGTCTTGTTTCTACTTTTCCAGTCATTCTAGATACTATATTTAAATTTTGGATTTTTCGTTATTTAAATCGTGTTTCTCCGTCACTTGTAGTGATTTATCATTCAATGAATGATTAAAAAAGGATCTACTGATATTAATCCAATTCTAACGTTTCTTACTTTGTAGTTGTACAGAAGCAAAGCATGTAAAATCATACTTACTCTTTATTTTTCTACCCATCCCAAAGATTTATTCTATATATTAATATTATTTATTCCAGTAAAATTATTCCAGTAAATAGCAGAATTGCGGATAGGGGACTAGGTTAGCGACCTACCAAATTTATTGTAGACATTTTTGGGCTCAATGGTTGGACCATGCAAACTAGAAAGACTTTTTCTTGGATAAAGGAACAAATTAATCGATCCATTTCCGTATCGCTCATGATATATATCATAACTCGGCCATCCATTTCAAGTGCATATCCCATTTTTGCACAGCAGGGTTATGAAAATCCGCGAGAAGCGACTGGTCGTATTGTATGTGCCAATTGCCATTTAGCTAATA